TTTCGAATAGTACTCAAGATCCTTTGTTTTCGATTATCTAATAAATCTTTTAATGAAAGTAGATTATCTTGCTATTAACTTTACAACTTTTATGATCTCTTCCCGAACCAAACATGAATCTTTCAATTCATTTGGCTCTCACGCTCCTTTTTTTGCTATGGCTATTTCCATATCTTTTTTTTATGTAATGAGCCTATCCTCTACCTTCTCTTTTCTGTTTATATTTCAATATACTGAAATCCATATAAGAATATAAGACTAGATAAATATTAAGAGGATTCTTCCGCCTAGATAAAAATCTATCATGGTCAGCAAAGTTGTTTCTTTATTTGTATTTGCCCTTTAGTTAATAATTTCAATTTCATTAAGAAAAACTAACTAAATAAATGGAAAATGGAAATTGATAGAATTCCTTTTTTTCTTCAAGTCCAAAAAATTTCTCTTTTTTTTTATACATAACATAGGTCGTCGATTCGGCATTGGATAAAAAAGGGCAGGGTGCCCTTCTAGTAAATAGTTCAAGCCATTTTATCGATATGAGTGTTCTATATCAGATAAATTCTACATTAGCTATTTCCCGTTTAAATTTAAAGCATTTCGGTACTAATATAGTTGTAGAAAGAGTACCCCTTTTTGCCTGGACTTCAAGCAGTTTAGCTTTAACCGTGTTAATGGTCTCACATTATTGGTTTATAGAGAATCAAAGTTGATTTACCAATGAGTCGCGAAATGCTATGGTTCTTCCATATGATTTCTGAATTTATTCAGAAGTAATTCGTCGAGATCGTGCACCTTTTTCTTATTTATCCAAACTAAAAAATATTTTAAAGTGCAGCCGGATAGATCCAATCTATTCTTGAAATAGACAACTCGCACACACTCCCTTTCCAAAAAAAATCAATACACCAACCACTACAGTTAGATTTATTAGATTTGTTGCTAAAATATCGGTATTAAGCCCGAAACTCCCAGCGGATGGCCAGTGAGCTAAAAAAACGAAAGAATGGGTTACATTTTTCATATGCTCTCCTCTTATAGATAGGACGAACAAAGTTTTTCGATCACTTACTTCGCTCGCCCTTTTTTGATCGGTTTTTTTAATGCAATTTTTTTAATGCAAATAGATTCAATCTAGTAATTTCTTTTAGATTAAGTCTTAGGTCTCGTTTGACCTGTGAAAGACCTCCTTTGTTGAAATGCTCCCAAAATTCCTAAAATAAAAAGACTTTCCACTGTCCTAAACTAAGGACGGGAAGGAAGAAGGCGAGCATATCCTCTAAATTGATCATCCTCAAATCAGTCCTTCCTGGGGTGGGGTATTGTCTGTCCCAATAAATAGATAATTCCGGGAGTAATAAATAGGAGTAAAGTAATTGGAATTGCAGAAGCAAATACCAATTTACTAAAAAAATAAAAAAGTATCTAATCTAAAGGACTCATTTTCTTTTTTAGGATTAAACAAAAGGATTCGCAAATAAAAGCGCTAGTGCCACAACTAGTCCATAAATTGTTAAAGCTTCCATAAAAGCTAGACTAAGCAATAAAGTACCTCGTATTTTACCTTCTGCTTCTGGCTGTCTCGCAATACCTTCTACAGCTTGTCCTGCAGCAGTACCTTGACCAACTCCAGGCCCAATAGAAGCAAGCCCTACGGCCAATCCAGCAGCAATAACGGAAGCAGCAGCAATTAGTGGATTCATGGTGAGTTCCTCGTGTCAAAAAAAAAGGAAATGGTTAAGGATACAATCAACCAACAAATTCTTACTTCTAAGCTCTATTGGGGAGAAGTAACTAAAAAGTACAAATTGAAATGATAATCTGAATTGTTCGAACTACTTCGAGATCTCATTTTTAGTTTCTAATCATTAGAGGTTTATGTAAATCCATATGATTCTCATTATTCTATTTCTCTTTCTTTCTAACCAACAACTCTTTCATTCCATCCCTCTATCTTTACTCTTCGATATCCTTGAGTTTCTATTTTTTCCCCTATCATCTAATCCATAATAAAAGACGAAATAGAGGAAGAACCCCTATTGAAATCGACCTAATCCAAATCCAATAGGAATTAAATCAAGATATACAATTGATAACAATATGCTGCATAGAACTGGATTCGGATTCTAAAATCATTCCTTAAAGTGGAAACCCGCACAAAAGATGACTGGACTTATATAGACATTAAGGATATAGATCTAGCCTGACTCCGCCCCCCCTTAATGCATATATACTTTGACAATTCCGTAATATAGTCCATTCTCTCTCCTACAACTCTAGGTTGTATATTCATATGCATTTCTAACTATTTTGTTTTCCAACCAAGCGGATTATCTGGAACCATGCATGAATTGAGCTAAGCTAAAAAAAAGAGTATTTCGAAAACTAGTCAATCAATGATGACCCTCCATGGATTCACCTATATAGGCTGCGGCTAACGTTGCAAAAATAAGAGCTTGAATACCGCTTGTAAATAATCCAAGAAACATGACCGGTATAGGGACTACTAAGGGGACTAAAGAAACAAGAACAACAACGACTAATTCATCTGCCAATATATTCCCGAAAAGTCGAAAACTAAGCGACAATGGTTTTGTGAAATCTTCTAGGATGTTAATTGGTAAAAGGATTGGAGTTGGTTTAATATATTTCTCGAAATAACTCAATCCTTTTTTGCTAAGACCCGCATAAAAATATGCCGCTGATGTGAGTAAAGCTAAAGCAACAGTAGTATTTATATCATTCGTAGGCGCTGCTAATTCCCCATGGGGTAACTGTATAATTTTCCAAGGTAAAAGAGCACCCGACCAATTCGAAACAAAAATAAAAAGGAACATAGTTCCAATAAAGGGAACCCAGGGACCATATTCTTCTCCAATCTGAGTTTTGCTCAAGTCTCGAATAAACTCAAGCACATATTCGAAGAAATTCTGACCGTCGGTCGGAATGGTTTGTGGATTCCGAACAGCTATGATAACTGAACCTAGCAAGATAGTAATTACGACCCAAGAAGTGATGAGTACTTGGGCATGAATTTGGAAACTTCCTATTTGCCAATAGAAGTGTTGGCCTACTTCTACACCCGATATATCGTATAACCCCTTGAGTGTTTTAATGGAACATGGTATAATATTCATATTGTCCTCTGATAAAAATTGAACTTCAAAAAAGTAATTCTTTTGATTCAACCATCTCTTTCTCAACTCAGCAACTTGAAGTATTAATCTTATATTTAGGATACCAAGAAATCACATCAGATCATAATATATATCAATACCCTCTAATATATATCAATATTCCCCTAGGCAAAACAAAAAAGAAAAGTAAGTGATCCTATAAATCTACGCGGTTGTCCAAGAATTAACTATTCTTCTTAATCAACGATTTCTTATATAGAGAGAACGGCCCTCACAAATAGCAAATACTAATTTGTTAAGAATCAATCGAATTGAAGTCATAGTGTCATCGTTGGCTGGAATCGATATATTCGCGAGATCTGGGTCACAATTTGTATCGACTAAAGAAATAGTAGGAATCCCCAAAATGGCACATTCCCGAAGGGCTATATACTCTTTTTGCTGATCAAGGACGATCACAATGTCCGGCAACCTCGTCATATATTTGATCCCGCCGAGATATCTTTGCAAGGTCGATAATTTTCTTTTCAAGATTGCCGCATCTCTTTTTGGAAGATGGTGGAATTTTCCCATCTTTTCTTCTGCTCTTAAGTCTCTAAATTGAGAAAGTCTAGTTTTCGTAATCGACCAATTCGTTAACATACCACTGAACCACTTTTTATTGACATAATGACAACGAGCCCTTATTGCAGCTGATGCTACTAAATCCGCTGCTCTTTTTTTCGTACCAACAATTAAGAAGCTTTTTCCCTGACTTGCTGCATCAAAAACTAAATCACAAGCTTCTGATAAAAAACGAGCCGTTCTAGCGAGATTTGTAATATGAGTACCTTTACGCTTTGCCGAGATGTAAGGGGCCATTTTAGGATTCCATTTCTTAATACCATGACCAAAATGAACTCCCGCTTCTATCATCTCTTTCAAATTGATGTTCCAATATCTTCTTGTCATTTTTTCCACACTTCCTTTTGATTTTGTCTTTTTTTTCATCCTACCATTCCATTACGGAATTTTTTTCTTTTTGAAGATTAAGAAAGAACCGAAATAGCTTGAAATAAATAATAATTGTTCTGATGCAACCTTCCACTGAGAATTGGCCATTGATACATGGTATAAACGTAACCTTAATGAATTAACTGACTTCTTTTACTTATTAAAATAAAAATAGAAAATCTGACCTGTTAGTGTTCTAAGGTCAAAAATCTAGTTTAAAGTCAAAAAATCTGCTTTATGTATCCTTAAATCGTATAAATGGGGGTTCTGATGTCTCATAGAAATTGTTTGTTACGTCAGAATCAGAAGAAACTAATTCTGTATGGCGAAACAAAATATCTCTCATTTCCGGTGCGAATAGATTTTTTTTTTGAATTTCGAAATAAAGGTTCTTGTCTTGTGGGGAACGATGCACAAATTTTTGGAATCCGGTACCAACAGGTATAATCCCCCCCAGAACTACGTTTTCTTTCAGGCCTTTCAACCAATCAATACGACCTCGTAGGGCAGCTTTTGCTAAAACTCGAGCAGTTTCTTGAAAACTTGCTTCAGATATGAAACTTTGGGTATTCAGGGAAGCCCTTGTTATTCCCAATAAGATTGCCTGATAATAGATCGATTCATCCAAAGCTCGCCCTGCTCGTTCCGCTCGCAATAATCCGATTAATTCCCCAGGTGAAAAAACATTAGACATTCCATCTTCGGAAACCCGTACTTTTGATGTTACTTGGCGTATAATAATCTCTATATGTCTATTATGGATCTGTACCCCTTGGGATCGATAAACCTTTTGGATCTTATTAACCAAAGAGATACGACTTTGGGCTATGGTTAGCTCAGCTCCAATCAAGAATCCCCAGGGGACCCCAAGAATTCTTGGTATACGCTCATTCCAATCCTCAATTCTCCTTTCGAGATTCGGCGATAGTGAATCAATTGAACGCGCTTCAAAGATTTGTTCTACTTTTGGAAGACCTTGCGTTATGTCACTAGATCTCGATTTTTCATATATAAACGTAACTAACCTATCTCCTTTGTAAAGGATTTCCCCATAATGACCATGAACAGTTGCCCCTGTAGTAGCCAAATAAGGCTTAGCTGCTCTTATAACAAAGGAATCAATATTAACAATGAAAATTTGACCAGATTTTTTTATATGCGATTTAAATAGACATACATTTTCGCAAATAAATAGTCCAAGGTGAATTATTGCTGATGTCTCCTCCCAAGAATCATGATGGAGAAAGTGCCAATTCAAATGGAATGGATCCAACATGATGTTACTATCGAAATTCGAAATCCTTTGATTTTCATCTATTAAAGAGTATTTAAGCCCTTGAAGTACTTGGAAGGTTTGTTTCAAATTGTCAAGGAACAAATATTTTTTTAACAGGATCTGATTATGTGTTAGTAAATAGTAAGATGAAGAAAAATTCGATATACTAGGTACAATAGCGGCTAAGGGCCCAAAAATATCTCGAATAGGAATTCTAGGATTTGATTCTTTTACCGCGTTGGGATATTTCGAATTCTTGAATAAACCAATTCGAGAACAGTTGGATGCCAACAAAATCATCAAAGATTGGTATTCTTTATTTCGATTCAACAAGGTGCCAATAGCTTCTTGATGTTGGCTAAGTGATTGAATCTTCGCTTTGGAATAAAAGGAATTGGTATTGGTGCGATCTAACCTATTATTGGGAATCGGTACTGCACTTCTCCTATCATACCTTCTTCGTGTATACGAAATAGTGGACTTGACTAACTCAATTCTTAGGAAATCACGAATCAGATCATTTGCTCTTACCTCAACAAGGGAAGCACGAGCCTCCTCTTTTTCTTCTTGTTTCCAATTCACTACTAAGCAAGTTCGAACAAATTGACTATTCGTGTGATAAATTCTTTGAGTTAACTTGCTATTTTCATGAGAAATAAAACTGACAAGTCGAAATTGGAGATTATCCTTTTCTTGCAAGAGATCCGGCGGGAAAAGTGTTGCTAAATTTCTCCCTTCGTCCATTTCATATGCGACTGCAGGTCGAACCGAAATAAAATACTTTTCCTTGCTCTTGAGAATTTTTTTCCGTTGAACATAGACCCAATTTTTCCTTTTTTTTGATTCCTTAGAATCTTTCTTTTCTCTTTCTGGTGGTATCAAACTACCACCTAATATCTTATCCGCTTCTTCAGGAAAATGAATATCTCCGGAAAAAATTTTGAGTTCCGTATGGCTTTTTTTTCTATTCACTTGGACCAATCCACCTAGTCGACTTCTTGTATTTTTTGTGAGTTGTGTATCCACTCCAATGATACTATTATCAAGTACCTTTAGGGATGAGGATCTCGGCAAGATATGAAGTTCTTGAAGAATGAAAAAAAATCGATCTAGTTCTTTTTGGTATTTTAGACTAAATTCTTTTGTTCCTCGATGCTCAATCAAACCCTCTTTTTTTAAGATGGAATCTTCTTCTGGGCTCCCGTATTCGTCCTCTGAGTCTTCTTCTGAGTCTTCCTCTAAAGTCCCATATTCGTCCTCTGAGCCTTCCTCCGGGCTCCCATATTCGTCCTCTGAGCCTTCCTCCGGGCTCCCATATTCATCTTCTGAGTCTTCCTCTAGAGTTCCATATTCGTCCTCTCGGGTCCTATATTCGTTTTCTGGGCTCCCATATTCGTCCTCTGAGTCTTCCTCTCCAGTCCTATATTCGTCCTCTAGGATCCCATATTCATCTTCTAGGGTTTCATATTCGTCCTCTCGGGTCCTATATCTGTTCTCTGGGCTCCCATATTCGTCCTCTGAGTCTTCCTCTCGAGTCCTATATTCGTCTTCTAGGGTCCTATATCTAAATTTAACAATTCCCGAACCCTTTTTATCCTTTCTGTATCGTGGATCGTCAAAATAAGCAAAAATAGTATTTCTACGTAAAACACCCATAAAGGGTATTTCAATCGAAATCCCCAAACAGGATATTAGTTCTTTCTCTTGTTCTTGATGATATTGTAATGGAATAACGAATCTATTTCTTCGCTTTTTCGCCAATAAATCCGAATTATCTTGAAGAATAGAAGGATAGACTAAATTCCAATGGCCGTTGGACATGATTCGATCCGGCGTTGAATAATCAATAATTTCCCTATCTTTTTTACCAAAAGTATCCAATAGTCTATGTCTTACTTGATCATTAGCCATTGATAGGTTAAAGATATATCTTCCGTCAACAGAAAAAGAATAAGTATTCATTTGATCTTGGTCCTTGTGGAGCGAAAAAGACGCTATACTGGATCTGCACATACTTACTGACAATATCCATAAATGGCTTGTTTTTGGTAATCGACGAAGATTACCATATTGATATTCGGGCGCATGGTAAACATCAGTACTCCAGTGCATTTCCCCATCTGATTCGGAATAAATATACTTTTGTACCCTTTCTTTAAAATGCAAAGTGGACGTTCCGGCACGAATCTCCGCAATTACTTGTTCGGATTCTACATATTGATCATTTTGCACTAGAATCAAGCTTTTTGAGGGAATATTCACACTATATAGAATATCCTGACTCTGAATAGTTACATGCAAGTCTATATAAGAAAGAAAAGCAGGCTGCCCATGACGGGTACGGGTGGGGTGAACCAAACCCTCATTGAATTGGATTTTTCCATTCGAAGGGGATCGTACAAGGTCGGCAGTACCCCCTGTGAATACTCCACCAGTATGAAAAGTTCTTAATGTTAGTTGAGTCCCTGGCTCCCCAATTGATTGACCCGCAATAATACCTACGGCTTCCCCTAATTCGACCAGATCGCCATGAGTGGGACTCCGACCATAACATAATTGACAGATCCAAGATGTGCTCCGGCAAGTAAAGGGGGTTCTAATATATATTGGTTGTGCTCGAAATGGTTGTGCTCGAAAGGCAGTTATGAATCGATTGACTAATCCAATTCCAATATCTTGATTTCGAGCGGCAATGCATCGTGAACCGATATATATATCGTCTGCTAATACACGACCAATTAGTGTTTGGACAAAAAGTTTTTCCGTCATCCCATTTTGAGGACTCACAGAAATACCTCGGATAGTACCACAATCTCTTCTACGCACAATAATATGTTGAACTACTTCAACAAGTCTACGTGTAAGATATCCAGCATCCGCTGTTCGTACAGCAGTATCTACAACCCCTTTGCGGGCTCCGTAGCAGGAAATTATATATTCTGTCAAAGAAAGCCCCTCGCGTAAATTGCTTTGAATAGGTAAATCAATCATTTGTCCTTGAGGATCCGCCATTAATCCTCTCATACCTACTAATTGGTGTACTTGAGATGCATTTCCTCTGGCTCCTGAAAAAGACATTAGATAGACTGGATTAGAGGGATCCGTTATCCGAAAATTAGAATTCATTTCTTGTTTCAAATATTCACTTGTAGCATACCATATCTCAACGGATTGGCGTAATTTTTCTACCGCGTGTACAGCCCCATAATAATAGTGTTTCTCCAAAAGAAAACTCTGTTGTTCCGCGTCTTGGACTAACCATCCCTTAGAGGGTATTGTTAAAAGATCCTCGATTCCTAATGAAATCGATGTAGTAGTGGCTTGATGAAAGCCCAGAGTCTTTATTTGATCCAGTATATGGGATGTATATCCCATTCCGAAATGATCTATTAATCTGCTAATAAGCCGTTTCATAGCAGTTCCGTCTATCTCTTTATTATGAAAGACCAGATTGGCCCGTTCCGCCATACATAAGTACCTCCTTTTTCGGCTGAGTAGGATTCGACAATGGGCCTGAGTCAGTAATTCGAAAATTTAATTAACTTCCTTTCCTTAATCCCAATCGGGATTCGCGCGGCAAAAACGATGATACTAGCGAAATCGGAATGCCCCCCGAAAGGGGCATCGCCGAATCTAACTTCCTTGTTTAGATAGTGTATGAATAGGCCTGACTAAATCCTTGTATGGCTTCCTCTATTTCTCTATAAAAAGAAATATGACCAAGAGTACTTCGAATGTATATAGAACAGATTTCTTTTTTTCTATTTCCCACTATTAGATAGTGGGCATAAATCTCATGATAAGTCCCCAAAGATTCATATTGAACTTCAATCGGAACTTCTCTTAACCCAATGATGCGTTGATCTAGTTTCCATCGGAGCCACAAGGGACTGTCTAAACTGATTCGTTTCTGTCTATAAGCTCCCAGTGCATCATAGGAACTAGAAAAACGGGGTTCTTTATCTTTCGTATAATTATTATTATTGTAATTTACTTTTTGATTTGGATAGTTTCCGCAACTATTATATCTATTTGCACAAATACCCCGACGGTTTCCAATCGTTAATACATAAAGTCCGATAAGCATGTCTTGAGTCGGTACGCAAATAGGATCTCCAATAGCAGGAGATAGGAGATTCATATGAGAAAACATAAGTAAACGAGCTTCCGCCTGAGCTTCCAAGGATAAAGGTAGATGAACAGCCATTTGATCCCCATCAAAGTCCGCATTGAAACCCTTACACACTAATGGGTGTAAACAAATAGTACGCCCCTCTACTAAAGTGGGTTGGAAGGCCTGTATGCCTAATCTATGCAGGGTAGGTGCTCTATTCAACAGTACAGGATGTCCCCGCATAACTTCTTGAAGTATTTCCCATACAACGGGTTCTTTTTCCCAAATTTTCCTTTTAGCAATCCTGACATTAGAAGTAGCGCGTTTCGTTATTAAATCGCGAATTACAAATAGCTGAAAAAGCTTTATTGCTATTTCTATAGGTAATCCACATTGATGTAATGAAAGCGAAGGACCCACAACAATGACGGAACGCCCCGAGTAATCGACCCGTTTCCCAAGCAGAGTCTCGCGAAACCTTCCCTCTTTACCTTCAATTACATCTGAAAGTGATTTGTATACTTTATTGTGACCATCCCTCGTTGGTTGCCCGCGGGACCCACTATCAAGAAGTGTATCCACAGCTTCTTGTACCAATTTTTCCTGGCACATTACTAAATCTGCTGGCGCTAACTCACTTCTTTTTAATAGATAGGCAAGGTTGTTGTTCCGACGGATAACTCTCTTATAAAGTTCATTAATATCCGAAGTCACTACTTTATCCCCAGACCTATAAACAATGGGTCTCAATTCGGGAGGAAGAACCGGTAATAAGCACAAAACCATCCATTCTGGTTCTACATTTGTTTGAATAAAATGTTTCGCCAATTGCATGCGTCTAATCAAAAAAATTTTTCTTATTCGTCTTTTTCTATCTTCCCATTCATCTCCACTATACCCCTCGTCTTCTAATTCTTTCCATTCGACCAAGGAATTCTCCATAATAATTCGCAAATCCAAATCTGCTAATTGTTCTCTAATAGCACCTGCTCCTGTCGCAATTTCCCTATTTCGAAATGTTGCAAAGCCCGGGGTAGAAAAAAAGGGAGAAATGCTGTGGTTACAGGATGCAATTTCATCTTCGAATAAACCTCGTAATCGTAAGAAAGTAGGTTTTTTAGCGCTGGGCCTAGCAAAAGAGAAATCGCCGTATACTAGGCCCTCCAATTTCTTAAGGGGTTTATCTAAAAGGTTCGCGATATAACTAGGAAGACCTTTCAAATACCACACATGAGTCACGGGACATGCGAGTTTGATGTATCCCATTTGATATCTTCGTATCCGAGAATCAACAAATTCTACCCCGCATTTTTGGCAAAATCTTTCGTCTTCCTTTTCAGCTACGCTCGCTCGAGAATTTCCACAAGCACAAATTCCGCTTTTTATGGGTCCAAAGATTCTTTCGCAAAACAATCCATCCTTTTCTGGTTTATCGGTTTTATAATGAAAAGTAGAGGGCCTTGTTACTTCGCCAATGACTTCCCCATTAGGTAGGTTTTTGTTAGCCCAAGCCTTTATTTGTTGAGGGGAAACGAGTCCAATTTGAAGTTGTTGATGTTTATATTGGTCAATCATAAAATAGAAATAAGAAAAGAATTTATATTTATTCCGATCAAACTTCCTCCCTATTAATCTGGAAGTTCTTTTCAGATACAAGGAAATGATTCAGTTCTAGAGCCAAAGATCGTAGTTCTCGAACGAGCACTCGAAAAGATTCTGGAGGATCCTCGTGATTAGGTACCCTTTTTCCCCAGATCGTAGCATTAAGTATTTCTTGGCGAGCTATAAGATGATCAGATTTATAAGTAAGTATCTCTTGTAAAATATGAGCAACACCAAATCCTTCTAAAGCCCAAACTTCCATTTCTCCTACTCGTTGTCCCCCTTGCTTAGCTCTTCCTCTAACGGGTTGTTGTGTAACAAGTGAATAGGGCCCAGTAGAACGTCCATGGATTTTCTCATCAACTTGATGAATTAATTTTAAGATATAGGACTTCCCTATTAGAACAGGTTGTTCGAAGGGGTCTCCTGTTCTTCCATCAAATATTCTGCTTTTTCCCGGGTACTCGGGTTCAAATACCCATGGATTTTTTGTTTGTTTACCGGCTTCATATAATTCTGAAAACACAAGTTTTCTTGAAGCCTCTTGCTCATATCTCTCATCAAAGGGTGCTATTCTATAATGTTTCTTTAGCAGATCCCCTGCTAATCCGAGCGAGCTTTCAAATATTTGTCCCACATTCATTCGTGAGGGTACTCCTAAGGGATTGAAGACCATATCAACAGGTGTTCCATCTTGCAAATAGGGCATATCTTGCCTAGGCAAGATTTTGGAAATGATCCCCTTATTCCCGTGTCTTCCGGCTACTTTATCCCCAACTTTGATTTCACGTTTCTGTAAAATATATACACGAACCATTATGTCTAGGGGGTCCCTCTGGATCCATTTCACATCGATAACGCGTCCTCTTCCACCTATAGGTAGTTTGAGAGAAGTTTCTTTTGAAGTGGATACCTCGAGACCAAATATGGCTCGTAATAATCCAGCTTCCGCGATATACGACGATTCGCTCGCTATCTCAGGCGTTAATTTACCTACTAAAATATCGCCAGTTTCTACCCAGGATCCCAACCTAACAACTCCATTTCTGTCCAAATTGCGGAGTAAATGTTCTTCTAGATGTGGTATTTCTTTAGTGATTTTTTCAGCGGAGCCTTGGCTTGTCGTATCTGTCTGAATTTCATATTTTCGGATGTGAAAAGAAGTATAAATATCCTCATATACCAAACGTTCGCTAATTAGTACTGCGTCTTCAAAATTGTAACCTTCCCATGGCATATAAGCTACTAATACGTTTTTTCCTAAAGCAAGTTCCCCACCAACTGTAGCTGCTCCCTCTGCTAAAATTTGTCCTTTTTTAATGGATTTACCCCACGGAACCCGAGGTTTTTGGTGCATACAAGTATTTTTGTTAGAGCGCCGGTGGATAACTAAAGGAATACTTATAGTCTTCCCACTACTTGATAAAAGGATCTTGTGACTATCAGTAGAAATGATCTTTCCTTCGCGTTCGGCTATAACGGAAACCCTCGAATCTAGAGCTGTTTGACGTTCCAATCCAGTTCCAACAATGCACTTCTCGGACCGAGAAAGCGGAACTGCTTGGCGCTGCATATTAGAGCTCATTAAAGCCCGATTCGCATCATTATGCTCAATAAAAGGAATGAGAGAACCTCCAATAGAAAAATATTGGAAAGGAAAAATACTTCTAACATGAATCTGTTCCCATGCAATAGTCAGGAATTCTTGACGGTATCTAGCTGGAACAACCTGTTCTTCCTGAATACCCTGATTCAAAGACAAAGAATTTCCTGCTGCTATCATATAATATTCATCTCTATTTGGTGATAAATAAACCACCTGTCTCCCTTTTTTTTCTTTTGCTTTCTCAGAGATTTCATAAAACGGACTCTCTATGGATCCCCACCAGTGATCAATTCTCGCATGAATAGCTAAGGATCCAGTAAGTCCAACATTGATTCCTTCGGACGTGTCAATTGGACAAACACGCCCATAGTGACTCGGATGAATATCTCGGCTCCGAAAACTTGCAGTTCTCCCCGTCAATCCTCCAGGACCCAAACAACTAACTTTTCGCCCATGAACAGTTTGTGTCAATGGATTGGTTTGATCAAAAACTTGAGATAAGGGGTATGTGCCAAAAAAAGTCTCATAAGTAGTTATTAATAAAATCGAAGTTGAAGTTGGAGTTACCAAAGTTTGTGGAGTCGATTTCGATTGACGTATGAATACTCTACGGATAGTTTTTTGAACCGCATGTTGTAAACGACCAAGAGCCAGTCCGAATTGATCTTGTAACAGGTCCGCAACCGAACGAATACGTTTATTTTTCAAGTGATTCATATCGTCATCATCAAGTATACCCGTTCCAAATTTCATTCCAATCAAATGATCCGTAGCGGCCAATACATCTCGCGGTAACAAGAATGTATTGTTCTGAGGTATATCAAGATTCAGTCTCCGATTCATATTTCGTCGACCAATCCTTCCTAATTCACATTTTTGTTGAAAAAATTTCTTTTGTAATTCCTCACATAAGGACTCCGAAAATACCAGATCCCCGCCTATACAAGCAAATTGTTGATAAAACTCCAAAATAGCCTTTTCTTTTGATTCAATCCTCTTCTTCTCCTTAGCGTTCGGGAAAGACAAGAAAATTTCAGGGTAGGAAACATTATCTAGAATTTCTCTTAGATTCGAACCCATAGCTGATGATAGAACTAGAATAGATATCTTTTGTTTTCTACTCACACGAGCCCATATCCTTTCTTTTTTATCAATTGCTAATTCTGATCTTCCTCCCCAATCTGATATTATAGTCCCGGTGTAGATAGAAATTCCCTTATGGTCTAATTCGGAGCGGTAGTAAATACCAGGACTTAGCAATATTTGATTGATCACAATTCGGTATATTCCATTTATTATAAAGGTTCCTAAGGAATTCATTATAGGAATGTTTCCAATAGAAATGGTTTGCTTTTGCACATCGAAACCAAAAATTAATCTCGCGGATACATATAATTCGGAAGAATAGGTGAGTGATTCATACACAGCATCCCTTTCTTTTATCGAGGGTTCTAGCAATTGATATCCTTTAGCAAATAATTGAAATGCAATTTCGTGATCTGGATCTTTAATTGTTGGAAACTTCTCAAGTTCTTCTGCCAAGCCTTGATTAATGAACCTAAAAAATCCCTCGAATTGGATCTGACTAAATCCGGGTATTATGGACATTCCCTCATTTCCATTCCGGAGCATCTTAATCTTAAGTTTCCTGTTTATTGAAGAAAAATTCCATTATCAGCTCACTCTTCATCAATCCCTATGGATCGATCTAGCAATCATGGAATCTATATTCTGTTTACTGAATCACATGAAATTCTAGGGAACTCCACATACGTATTTCATATATGTATTTCATACATATGAATAGAGACAATTTCGAGGAAAGTTCGAATTTGCCAGGGGTACAAATCGAATGAAAATGAATTGATAAAACATTCCTAGAAAAAAAATTCTGCCACTTAATGATATTCTAATCAGATTGGATGGCAAAGATTTCTCATTTTATCTCCTTTCTATGAATGGGAAAAGCCATAATAATTTATAAGCGCTAGAAAGTTTGACTTTAGTTCGATTTAGAATAGCACGCTTAGTTTAATTTAAAAAAAGAATTTGAGGGTTCTTTTTTGTTTCGTAGTAGTAGAATTGCTAAAAAATATAGGATTTCATTGTAGAATTCTAAAATAAAGTAAGTCCTTTTTTTAAGTACATGCCAATCTAGTTATCCACCTCTCCACATACCCCTGCTTTTATCGTAATTCCACTTGGGTGGGCCAAGATGGTCAGGTCATACTCTATAGAAATTTCCTTTTTTTATTCAAGATATTTAATGCAATGAAAAATTAAAGCACGATTTCCTATAGAAATATGTACATAAAGGAGACCCATGGAGCATAATAATAATGCTGTTATGGATAATAATGCTGTTCGGGCCTGGAGTTTACCTATACACGGATTAGACATAAATCCATTCTATTTTATTATGCCATTAAAAGGAAGAAGGGGAGAGAATACCGATTTAAGAGTCGTTCACTGCTGCAATTCAAAAAAAAAGAGAATTCTAGTTAATGGTTCCAATTTGTTCTGAATTTTGCAGCCTGTGACTGGAAATCCGCTTTTTCCCCTTTTTCATCTCAATAGAAAGAAAAGGGAAGTTTTCTAGTGTTAGCAATGTGTGTTTTAAGATAGAATCCATCGAGGAGAATAATCGAAACTGGATCCAAAAAAGCAGGAATAGATTTATAAAAAAATATTGGAAAAAAGTAAGTAGAATTAGATTAAAGATAAAAAAAAGGGGATTTTAGAAAAAAAAGGGGATTTTAGTAAGAAAACGTGGATGAATACTTGCTCTTTTCTATCAGATTTTTTGGCGGCATGGCCAAGCGGTAAGGCAGGGGACTGCAAATCCTTTATCCCCAGTTCAAATCTGGGTGCCGCCTGATCAATAAAATACTTAGGCTTATAGTACTGATACTGATCAAACTCGACAAATTTGTACCCCGCATAAGTTGGGGCAAGAGAGTAACTAGGCCTGGGGATACTGGATTTTGAGAATCCCTAGTTCTATCCTCAAACTAGGGTTTGTTTTGTCGGTAGTGGTTCAAACGGCTACCAATAGGGATGAGGTAGCGTTTACTTATTCTTTTATTAATTTGAATTGATTCTTAATTGATTCGATTCGATAGTTTAAAACTACGAGGCTAAGATGTCAGAAATCTTGATATCCAAAGGGCTCCTAAGGGGCATTCTTTTTTTTTCAATCTAAGATTGAAGAAGGGACTCCACGAAGGAATATCAAGATTTCCTAATTATCATACATTTTATTTATCGCACATCTTATGTTATGCTACCTACATACACTAAAGTAAGGGCTACCGATTCTGTCGAGAATCAGATTGAATAGGCTGATCAAAAATCAATTTCGGAGTTTCGGAGTTGTGGATAAAGTCTCCTCATTCTTTCATAGAATGATAGAAAGCGGGGCCGTAGGGTTTAGGTTAAAAATACACATAGGCAAGGTAGGTATCCAATAAATATTTATCTATCCTAATTTTATGGTATATTCTGACGTCCTTTGCTTATAAAAAAGGGTAACAAAAGGAAGAAAAAATCTTCCTATTCTCGCGTCTTCTATTCAGGACATCATCTCCGTACTCTTTTTTAAGGAAAAGGGCTGTGTATTGTATTTATACTTAATGCTCTCCAATTCTATCAGAAATCCTATAAGAATTTGTTAGGAGTAAATTCCTTGAACTGATTCATCCATAGCCTTAAGGCAGAATCCCTTTTTGACTCTGTACCCTTGATTCCACTATGATTATTGATCAATAGTAGAATAATTCCTTCATAGAAATAGGAGACATAATTTACATGGATATAGTAAGTCTCGCTTGGGCTGCTTTAATGGTAGTCTTTACATTTTCTCTTTCACTAGTAGTATGGGGGAGAAGTGGACTCTAGGGATACTACTAATTGATTGAGTAGTAGAATTGTTGTATCAACTCTTTTCTTTAATTGATCTTTTGCATTAATCATTTTGCCAAACTTTATTCTTTCTTTCTTTAGTTTTGTTTTACTCCTGTAAGAAACTCTTGTAAGAAAGAGTCGTTCTATTCTACTATTTCTATTCTACTATATAGAAATAGAAAGAAATCCACTATATAGAAATAGAAAGAGCGATTACAGCAATTCATAATTTTTACTAGAAGTGACGAATGGTTAAAAAAGTTCTATACATTACATAAGAAAATTAGACTTTCTTCCACGGAGCTATTCATAACATATCGCACACTTTCCGTTTGTTTTATACTCTTTTCTTATTCTTAGAAAAAATTTTATGCTTTTTTGAAGCATCTCGCCGCATGTTTAAGCATGAAAGATTCGCTGGTTTTTACTTTTTTTCTTTTACTACAGTCTATTCTCATATTATTTAGTCTATTCTCATATTATTTTTCTCTCCCTCCATGGATTCTTTCGTGAAGAATTGTCTTCGATTTTTTTATTTTGACTTGATTGAAATTAAGTGGATGCAGTGAAAAAAGAAATTGAATTAGACTACTATTTCAATCTACTAATCTATTCTATGTAGATTCAAGATAATATAATAGAAAGACTCTAAAATGTGGTAGAAAGAACTATATGTAGTTCTTTCTACCACATTTTATGATTCCAACCAGATCCTTTCATTTAAGACTTGGATTTTGATTTTTTTTAATCCCTTTTTCATTTCTTCAAGGATTAATTGGAATTCCAATTAATCATTTTGGCTGACTGTTTTTACATAAATAATAAGTAAAAAGGCAGTAGGAACTAGAATGAACAGTGCAGTAGCAATAAATGCGAGAATATTGACTTCCATAACCTCTTTTTTTTTCGCAATAACTCGGGATGTAATCCCATGGAGAGGAAAAGGGGGTATTCTATAAATTCAAGGGGAGGACTTGCATCCTGATAATACTGAATCAATTCAATATTATGAATATCGGATCTATCAAATCAATTCATGGTTGAGAGTGGAATAGTATAACATAGGAAGATCCCTTATCCATACTAAGACCAAAATAGGTCTTTTGATTGAATTAGGAATCCTCTCTTTTTTTCATCCTTTTCTACTTTTTCTTTTCTATATCTATAACCCGCGATCCTTCTTATCTTATCCAATTTCCCTTCCTTTTTCTTAAATTTTAAATATTCGATTTTTTTTATTTAAGCTCTCTTTTCTCCATCTCACTTCTACTTCTACTGCTTATTTGGATGTCTATGTGACCCATAGAAAGTCGGTCATATAATACATACATACATAATTGTATGTATAACTATAAGAAAAGGGGCGTTTGCTTTGCTTGGTTTTTCTTTTATTTTATTAGGTTACTATGAATATCTACTTTTGGAGTCTAAAGATGAGAGCGGATCCATAAAAAAGGAGTCCGCAAATAGAATGAGAATGGGATAGATTCTTTCCAATTAGTCATTGAACATACACAAACAAAGTTGGAACTACAAAATGGAAGGGGCCTGGGTTAATCCAAAAAGTACTAATTATATTAAATTCACTGTCTAAGAATAAACGAATATGGTTTATGTATGGATTCCGGTAAAATACGGGTACTGGTAATCTATTCCATAAGAGTCGAATAGGAAGTTAAGATGAGAATGGTATCATCATAAGGATAGAGTAATATCCTAAATTATACTAATCCACGTATGATATGTATGTCTTTCTTTATCAACCGGGAATAGCGAAAAAAAAAATTCCTATGGGCCTCCCTTCCCTCTTTAATGAGAAATGCGAAATAAAAAAAGTGAAGTTAAGGGTGCCCCCTAGGTACTTGATCTTGTCTCCTGCCCCCCCCCCTTTTTTTTTGAGGGAAATTTTTCATGGAAAAAGGAAAGATGAATTTCTCTATTCATTGAACCCTAGTTCGGGACTGACGGGGCTCGAACCCGCAGCTTCCGCCTTGACAGGGCGGTGCTCTGACCAATTGAACTACAATCCCCGCGGGGTGTATGGCATACATACCTATACCTATTTTTAAGTAGAACCATAAGAAGATTCGATTCGTTTGTCGTACTCTAAGAAATAGATGAGTCATATACTACATACCCACATACGATATGTGGGTATAGTGAGAGTGACATAACTAGTATGTCTATGTCGCGATTTTTTATCGTAAAAAATAGATGATAATCCACCTTTCAATAAGAAAAACCCTTTTGTTTGTAAAAAGGGAATGAGACAGATATGGATTAGAAAGAAATTTCCCCCTTTCTCTTTATCCTTTATTTCTATGGATCAGACATTTTTTTTATGGAAGAAAAACAAATGGATTTAGTTCATATTCACGAAGCCCTAGATTTTTGGGCCGAGCTGGATTTGAACCAGCGTAGACATATCGTCAACGAATTTACAGTCCGTCCCCATTAACCGCTCGGGCATCGACCCAGGAAGAATTTATTCTAGGGTTTTTGATAATCTATGATTAACCTCCTTTCATAATACTCCCTACCCCCAGGGGAAGTCGAATCCCCGCTGCCTCCTTGAAAGAGAGGTGTCCTGAACCACTAGACGATAGGGGCATCACTAGACGATAGGGCCATATACATATACAACCGCTCGTCATTATACTATAATGATAGTATGAATAATGATAGTATGAGCAGTTTTTTGGAATTGTCAATATACTCGAATCGAAGAGTATAACTAGATCCAAAGTAAAGAGTCTTTCCTACTTTTTTGTTATGCTTTCATAGGATTTTTTTTAGTTGATGGTTAGGTTAACTCACGGATCATCCCCTACTTTTTAGGGAAATTCATTTAAAGGGTATAGAATAAGAATAGATTAATAAAAGGGATTCTAGATTAGTTCAGTAGAGGTGGTGATTTGATTGATCTAACAGGAAAAAGAGTCCAATTTGATTTCTTTTTTGCAATTTACACTCCGTGCTTTGTTTAGTGTTCAGACTAAAAATGCATGCATCCCGCACTAAGTCATAAAATTCAAGAAAAAATAGAGAAATTTTTAAAAACAAAGAAAAAAGGTGAATAAATAATAAATTTAGTAGAAAAGTACTTTATCGGATTCGAACCGATGACTTACGTCTTAGCATGGCATTACTCCACTACCAAATTAAAAAGCCCTTTATCGGATTTGAACCGATGGCTTATGCCTTACCATGGCATTACTCTACCACTGAGTTAAAAGGGCTTTTTACTCAATTCAAAAATCAGCCACTTTGATTTCCCATTATGGGTCTACTGCATAATATACATCATATATGTATATATAGAGATATATGTAGAGGTTGTATATATTGAGATATATGTATATATTGAGATATAGAAGTTTATTCATGGCGAGGTTCAAAATCTTGAGAAAATCAAGAAAAATATGAAAATCTTTCATATTCTCTCTTATCACTTGCACAAAGTAGAGGTTTTTTTTATCTTTAGGCTATTGACTTTTCACGTGCTCAGAACGTTCTGCAGAATTAGTGACTTTTTTCTTCTATTGTCTGATCTTATGATGAAAACTTTTTCCATTTATGTTTTATTTCCTTTAATTCTAATTGGGTGAGGTATAAAGGAATTCGCGCTCTTCATATACCCATATATATAGGGTTGGGTATTGATTTTCAGTGATATACTTCTTGTCTATTTTGGTGAGAGATTGAAGCTATTTTTAACAGGCATCTCTTGGAAAAACCTTCGAGTTCAAAACTTTTCAATTTTTCTTAAAAAGTTTTGGATGGATTTGTTGAAGCGATTTTTAACAGGTACCCCTTGGAAAGGGGGTACTTGAATATTCTCAAAGGATTCTGGTTGGTGCATTTTGAACAAACTATGTTAGAGTTTTATCAACAATTTGCTTGTAAAAAGTGGGCAGTAGAATTTATACTGCAGAGTATAAATTCTACTGCCCGCCCAACAAAAAAAATAAACCATACCCTACATACCTAACTCCTCCTGGCTATGGGTTTTCTGTTTCCGAAGACTAGGAAAAAGGGAGGGTTCTGTAACCCTAAGGGTTCGATGGTATATGGATATGGAAAATATAAGATTCCCGGTCCTAGCGGGAGTAGGAATAATCAAACTATTCCTTACAGCAGTCTGGCACACTTACGTCCTCGTAAAGCAAATAATGATCATTGTAGTCGTAACCATAGAATACGACCCTAATCGAAATGCATACGTTTGGTTCATAGGCTATTGGGATGGTAAGAAGAGATGTATTTTACAGACCAGAGAGGCTATCTAAACCTTAAAGTAAAGGCCCGCGATCGAAGTACCAACCGCTCACTGTCATGAATCTTCTCCATTTGATTCAATAAAAGGGAATTAGCCTCCTTCTCGAATGGCTACCCTTGACAAAGGGTAGCATTGGTATCATAATCTACATGTAGCGGGTATAGTTTAGTGGTAAAAGTGTGATTCGTTCTATTAATAACTGAATTTGAAATGATATACTTATAAGGCGTTCTTAAGTTTTTTATATTCCGATGAAAACTTTAATTCTTATAAAGGATTTAATCCTTTTCCTCTCAATAGCATATTGAGGAAGAATATACATTTTCGCGATTTGTATCCAAAGACTAATTGAAATTGCATCCAAAATACAAATTGGATTATGAGTACAGAGTCGCGAAGCATAATTTTGCATTGGATTAAGTACTCCAATTTTTGAAATATGAGTAAAGGATCTATGGATGAAGATACAAAAAAGTTTATTTCCAATCGTAACTAAATCTTCTTTTGTTAAAAAAGGAAATGGAAGCCAAATAGCTAAAAAACGGTAGTTTTGGTTTACTAGAACCATCAGCATATTGTTTCAGCTCGGTGGAAACCTAATTCTTTTCCTCAGGATCTCTTGAATGAAATTAGGGAACGAAGTAAGTAGATTAGATAGATTTAGTAGAATTTCTATTTCCTATTCTATAGGGATCATCTAGAAAGCGGAGAGCTTTGGTTCCATTCAGATAGAAAAGCTGACATAGATGTTAAGTGGTGAGAATATCCATAAAGGAGCCGAATGAAATAAAAATCTCATGTTCGGTTTTGAATTAGAGACGTTAAAAATAATCAACCAACGTCGACTATAACCCCTAGCCTTCCAAGCTAACGATGCGGGTTCGATTCCCGCTACCCGCTCCTTTCTGTATAAAAGGACTATTCTATTTGTCTAGAGATGGTAGAGACCTGTCATGGTAGAGGCCCGTATTCAACCTTTTTCGTCCACCAGTTTCCGGCCCTCCAGAGCGGAGTAGAGCAGTTTGGTAGCTCACGAGGCTCATAACCTTGAGGTCACGGGTTCGATTCCCGTCTCCGCACTTAGCTGTCTGTATAAAAGGACTATTCTATTTGTATAGATATGGTAGAAGGCTGTGGGCGGTATCCAACCCTTTTTTATTCATTAGTTCCCGGCCCTAGAGGGCCGAATTGAGCAGTTTGCGAAGTCACTTGCCCCTACAAGAAGAACTCTCAAAGCTCTTTCCTACCCTGTAGAAAAGAAAAAAGAAATGAAAGAAAGGCACAGTCTACCTCTCTTACCTTTAAAAGCAGTTTGCCGGTTGTTCTTCTCGGCGAATCCCAAATTTAGGGAGCCCTCTTGGCGGGTTCGATTCCCGCCTCCGGAGCACCCTTTTTTTGAGTGGGGTGTAAGATAGTAAGGGATACGGTACTAGACTAACACCTAGTTAATTTAATATAACTACTTAAATATAAGTAGTTAAGTAGTCAACTAGACTAAATTTTTTCTCGTAGTACTTTACTAAATTAAGCTGGCGAGCGGCGGGAATCGAACCCGTATCTTCTCCTTGGCAAGGAGATGTTTTACCATTGAAC